GAATTTATCACACAAGTATTCAATTAGTTCGGACTTGCTTAGTATTGAATTGGGACCAAGAACAAAATGGTTCTATAGAAGAGGTTCATGCTTCCTTTGTTGAGGTAAGGGCAAATGATCTAATTCGCGATTTCATAAGAATTGAGTTAGTCAAGTCCACTATTTCGTATACCGGAAAAAGGTATGATAGGGCAAGTTCCGGATTGATTCCCGATAATGGATTAGATTGCACCAATATCAATCCTTTTTATTCCAAGGCGAAGATTCAATCACTTAGCCAACATCAAGGAACTATTGGTATGTTGTTGAATCGAAATAAGGAATGCCAATCTTTGCTAATTTTGTCATCATCCAATTGTTCTCGAATTGGTCCATTCAATAGTTCGAAATATAACAATGTGACAAAAGAATCGGATCCCCTAATTCCAATTAGGGATTATTTAGGTCCCTTAGGCGCTATTGTACCTAAAATATCGAATTTTTATTCATCTTACCATTTAATAACTCATAATCAGATCGTGTTAAAGAAATATTTGCTACTTGACAATTTGAAACAGATTTTCCAAGTACTTCAAGTACTTAAATACTGTTTAATAGATGAAAATAGAAGGATTTATAATCCCGATCTATGCAGTAACATCATTTTGAACCCATTCCATTTGAATTGGTGCTTTCTCCATCATGATTATTGTGAAGAGACATCGATCAAAATTAGCCTTGGACAATTTATTTGTGAAAATGTATGTCTATTTAAATACGAACCACACGTAAAAAAATCTGGTCAAATTTTAATTGTTAATGTCGACTTTTTAGTTATAAGATCGGCTAAGTCTTATTTGGCTACTCCTGGAGCAACTGTTCATGGTCATTATGGGAAAATCCTTTACGAAGGAGATACATTAGTTACATTTATATATGAAAAATCGAGATCTGGTGACATAACGCAAGGTCTTCCAAAAGTAGAACAAATCTTAGAAGTGCGTTCGATTGATTCAATATCGATGAACCTCGAAAGGAGAGTTGAAGGTTGGAACGAGCGTATACCAAGAATTCTTGGGATCCCCTGGGGGTTTTTGATTGGAGCTGAGCTAACCATAGCCCAAAGTCGTATCTCTTTGGTTAATAAGATCCAAAAGGTTTATCGATCCCAGGGGGTACAGATCCATAATAGACATATAGAGATTATTGTACGTCAAGTAACATCAAAAGTGTTGGTTTCAGAAGATGGAATGTCTAATGTTTTTTCGCCTGGAGAATTAATCGGATTGTTGCGAGCGGAACGAGCAGGGCGCGCTTTGGACGAATCGATCTGTTATCGGGCAATCTCATTGGGAATAACAAGAGCGTCTCTGAATACTCAAAGTTTCATATCCGAAGCAAGTTTTCAAGAAACCGCTCGAGTTTTAGCAAAAGCTGCTCTACGAGGTCGTATTGATTGGTTGAAAGGCCTGAAAGAGAACGTTGTTCTGGGGGGGATTATACCTGTTGGTACCGGATTCCAAAAATTTGTGCACCGTTCAAGGCAAGACAAAAACATTTATTTGGAAATCAAAAGAAAAAATCTATTCGAGTTGGAAATGAGAGATATTTTGTTACACCATAGAGAATTATTTTGTTCTTACGCGACAAACAATTTCCATGAGACAAATTTACATGAGACATCAGAACAATCATTTATGCGATTTAATGATTCCTAAGAGCGGATTCATTTTCACTTTAACTATCTTTTAACTATACTGGTCTGATTATTGATTTGGTAATAAATAAAATAAGTAATTTAAAAAATTTATGGTTTGTGCCGTGTATCAATGGTCAATCCCCGGTAGAAGGTTCCATCGGAACAATTATTTATTTCAAGGTACCTCGTCTCTTTGTTAATAATACGAAAAAGAAAAAACAAAAAGGAAGTGTGGGAAAAAATGACAAGAAGATATTGGAACATCAATTTGGAAGAGATGATGGAAGCAGGAGTTCATTTTGGTCATGGTACTAAGAAATGGAATCCTAGAATGGCCCCTTACATTTCTGCAAAGCGTAAAGGTATTCATATTACAAATCTCGCTAGAACTGCTCGTTTTTTATCAGAAGCCTGTGATTTAGTTTTTGATGCAGCAAGTAGGGGAAAAAACTTCTTAATCGTCGGTACCAAAAATAAAGCATCGGATTCAGTAGCATCAGCTGCAATAAGGGCTCGGTCTCATTTTATTAATCAAAAATGGCTCGGTGGTATGTTAACGAATTGGTCCACTACGGAAACGAGACTTTATAAGTTCAGGGACTTAAGAGCAGAAGAAAAGATGGGGAAACTCAACCGTCTCCCCAAAAGAGATGCAGCAATGTTGAAGAGAAAATTATCTACCTTGCAAACATATCTCGGTGGGATCAAATATATGACGGGATTGCCTGATATTGTGATCATCGTTGATCAGCAAGAAGAATATACGGCTCTTCGAGAATGTGCCATTTTGGGGATTCCAACGATTTGTTTAATCGATACAAATTGTGACCCAGATCTTGCAGATATTTCGATTCCAGCCAACGATGACGCTATAGCTTCAATTCGATTGATTCTTAACAAATTAGTATCCGCAATTTGTGAAGGTCGTTCTAGCTATATAAGAAATCGTTGATTATGATTAAGATTAAGAATAATAAAATTAGTTAATGTTAATTATTGGGCAACTCCATAGATTTATTGGATCGGTTACTTTTTTTTTTTTTTAATAGATAAAAAAAAAGAACTGGGGATATTGATATATATTATGATGTTATGTGATTTCTTGGTATCCTAAATATATGATTAATGATTCAAGTTGGTGAGTTGAGAAAGAAATGGTTGAATCAAACTAATTCCTTTTTTGAAGTTCAATTTCTATCAGAGGACAATATGAATGTTATACCATGTTACATTAAAACACTCAAGGGGTTATACGATATATCGGGTGTAGAAGTAGGCCAACATTTCTATTGGCAAATAGGAGGTTTACAAATCCATGCCCAAGTACTTATCACTTCTTGGGTCGTAATTGCTATCTTGTTAGGTTCAGCCATCATAGCTGTTCGGAATCCACAAACCATTCCGACCGACGGTCAGAATTTCTTTGAATATGTCCTTGAATTTATTCGAGACTTGAGCAAAACCCAGATTGGAGAAGAATATGGACCTTGGGTTCCCTTTATTGGAACTATGTTCCTATTTATTTTTGTTTCTAATTGGTCAGGTGCCCTTTTACCTTGGAAAATCATACAGTTACCTCATGGGGAGTTAGCTGCGCCCACGAATGATATAAATACTACTGTTGCTTTAGCTTTACCCACGTCAGTGGCATATTTTTATGCAGGTCTTACCAAAAAAGGGTTGGGTTATTTCGAGAAATACATCAAACCAACTCCAATACTTTTACCAATTAACATCCTAGAAGATTTCACAAAACCCTTATCTCTTAGTTTTCGACTTTTCGGGAATATATTGGCTGATGAATTAGTAGTTGTTGTTCTTGTTTCTTTAGTCCCTTCAGTAGTTCCTATACCTGTCATGTTTCTTGGATTATTTACAAGTGGTATTCAAGCTCTTATTTTTGCAACGTTAGCCGCGGCTTATATAGGCGAATCCATGGAGGGTCATCATTGACTAGTTTTCAAAATAGTCTTTTTTTTTAGCTTATCCCAATTCATGCATGGTTCAAGATAATCTGCTTGGTTGGAGAACATAATAGATATAAATACGTATGAATATATGACCTAGAGTCGTAGGAGAGAAGATGAACGATATTACGGAATTGTAAAAAAAAAAAAAAAGATGGGTTGGGGAGGTCACACTAGATGTATGTAATGTCTATAAGTCCAGCCACTTTTTGTGTGGGTTTCGAGGAATGATTCTATAATCCGATTCAATATAAAATGTGGTCAGTTTACGTTATGGAAGAAAGAAATGTATATGTAATATGTATATGTAATATTAGATATTCACTAGTTATATAGTCCTATCTATATATAAATAGAAGTCCTTATGCCTTACCTATATACTAACTAACTATATATATATCTAACTATATGCTATATATATGTAATATATATATAGCAATATATATTGATATCGTTATATTGATATATTGATATCGTTGATATCGATCATATTGATATCCATTGCATATATTGATGATTGCATATATTGATTTGATTGCAGTTTACTGCATTTAGATTAGATGGATTACAAGATAAGTCAAGTCCTTTCTTCTGTTTCATTTGTGATTGTGTATTGGATGAAAAAACAGATGAACTCAAGGATATAGAAGAGTAAAGAACGAAGGATGGAATGAAAGAATGGTTGGAAAGAAAGAAATGCAATAACTAGAGCCGTATGTATATGGATTTACAAAAACTTCATCATGGGTAGAAACAAAAAATGAGATATCGAAGTAGTTCTGATGATTCAGTAATATTATCATTAGTTTTTAGTTACTCCGACCCAATAGATCTTAATGATCAAACTTAATGATAAAATTAAGTAATAATTCATTGGTTGATTGTATCATTAACCATTTCTTTTTTTTTGGTGTGAGGAACTTACCATGAATCCACTGATTTCTGCCGCTTCCGTTATTGCTGCTGGATTGGCTGTAGGACTTGCTTCTATTGGACCCGGAGTTGGTCAAGGTACTGCTGCAGGCCAAGCTGTAGAGGGTATTGCGAGACAACCAGAAGCAGAGGGTAAAATACGAGGTACTTTATTGCTTAGTCTAGCTTTTATGGAAGCTTTAACAATTTACGGACTGGTTGTGGCATTAGCGCTTTTATTTGCGAATCCTTTTGTTTAATCCTAGAAATGTAAAAAAGTACCTTAGATTACATACTTATTTTACTTTTTTTCTTTATTAACTTGAAATTAAATTGTCGTTTGCTTCTTCGAATTATATCAACACTTTACTCCTATAATTACTTATTTGTTGAGACTACAGGAAGGACTGCTTTGAGGATGAGGAATTACCAGATCACTCGCT